AAATGGAATATTATAGTGTTATGGCCCCATGTAGTATTTAATGAAACAGCATTAATGTAATTTGTATAATGTATTTTATATGTGTATTGTTTCTAATGCATAAGTACTGTTATATGTTTGTATGACATTTAACATGCGCGTGTTTATTACATTTAATGAGCTAAAATGCACATGTATGTACATGTTTATGCTCACTTATAACATTTAATATATATATATATATATAACATTTAATGTCTTGATATATATATATATATATATATATATATATATATATAACATTTAATGTCTTGATATATATATATATATATATATATATAGTTATCATTTAATGTTTAGATGTACGGGTGTAAAAACGTACTAGTAGGGTGAAATAAAACTTCTTAGGTCTTCCTGTTTACGGGGGGTTTTCAGGAATATCAGCGATCTCAGGAGTTTAGGGGGGTAGGGGGGTTTTTACCCGCAAAAACCGAGAAGGGGGTATAACTGAAATATTAGGAGTTAGTGCTTGTAATTTATGCTCATGAAATCAGTTATGCAGTTATCGATAAGGGTCAAAAATCATTAATTTTACTTGTTATTTACAAGGAAAATGTTCAACCTTGTTAGTTATTACCGTGTGCACTCTGAAATGTCAATTGAAAGGAAAAAAAAAAAGGAGAACCCCTTACCCCCGTGGAGAGAACGCTCGGCATGCTGGGTAACGAGTCGTATGTACTCCACCATTAACTTATGCAAGCGTCGATGAAAGTTAGGGGGATGATACCAATTAATGGCCCTGAAGTAGGAACCAAATGCCAGGAATAATTCACTAAGTGAAACCCCCACAATAGTTGTCCCTCACCTTCAATAAGAGTGTGCTTTAAGTAATCAACTGATGGTCGGTTCTTACTACATTAAAATGTGGAAGATGTCGAGATGTGGAGTCTTGGTATAACTTAACCAGTGGATTAAATGTGCTCGGTCTTAAATTTCGGACATTGGATTGTCCATTACTAGGGGAGTAAATAAATTAATGCTTTATGTATGATTTTTGATCTATGGTGATATATGAATGCTTTAATTAGTTTAATGGTATAGTACATATATGTCCTTAATTATTACATATATTTTGTATATATATATATGCTATATTTACATATATGCACATATATATATATTTATGCATTTTGTCAAAGAATAGTTTAATTCAGAATCCTAGCTTTGGGAGTTAGGGGTAGAAGTTAAAATCTTTTTTCTTTGAAGCAGTAGGGGGGGATTTAACCTCCGTCATCCGGTTTACAAGACCGGCGCTCTGGCGCTGAGCTACTAATGCACTTTAAGTGAAGGTATTTATTCTCTCAATAGGCGGCTAAAGGCATTAAAACCAGAAAAATTATAAAATAGAGTACTGATGCGATTTGCCCAACAATAACGTAAGGATGCTCTACTGGCAATCCTCCGATTCATGTTAAGATTACGAAGTCAGCTACTAGGATTCAAAACAGGAGTTGACTGATGGGACGATAGCGTAGGCTTCGTTGTTTTGAGGTTTGGAGAATTGGTACGACTATGAGGACAAGGATAGATGCTAGTAGTGCTAATACACCCCCAAGTTTATTAGGGACAGATCGAAGGATTGCGTAGGCAAACAGGAAGTATCATTCAGGCTTGATATGAGGGGGTGTCACAAGGGGATTCGCTGGTGTAAAGTTGTCTGGCTCACCTAAGAGATAGGGGATGAGTAATGCTAAGATTGAAATTGCTAATAGTAGTACGATAAAACCTACAATGTCTTTGAATACATAGTAAGGGTGGAAGGGAATTTTATCGATAATCGAGCCTAAACCGGTTGGGTTACTAGAACCAGTGTCATGTAAAAAAATAAGATGGATGAGGGTTACGGCAGCAATAATAAACGGAAGTAAAAAGTGGAACGCAAAAAATCGAGTAAGAGTGGCATTGTCTACTGAGAACCCCCCTCAGAGCCATTGAACGATAGAATCTCCAACATAGGGAATAGCGGAAAGAAGGTTGGTAATTACAGTGGCGCCTCAGAAGGATATTTGCCCCCAGGGAAGAACATAGCCAACAAAAGCTGTTATTATAACTAAAAGAAGGAGAATGACCCCAATGTTTCATGTTTTTTTAAAAAAATAAGAGCCATAATAAAGACCTCGGCCAATGTGAATGAAGATGCACACGAAAAAGAAGGATGCTCCATTGGCATGGAGGTTGCGAATTAGTCAGCCGTAATTTACGTCTCGACAAATATGGGCGACAGAAGAAAAGGCTAGCTCGGTATGGGGTGTGTAGTGTATTGCTAAAAAGAGGCCAGTTAAGATTTGTACCACTAAGCAGAGGCCAAGGAGAGAGCCGAGGTTTCATCACACTGAGAGGTTGGGGGGGGTAGGTAAATCGATCAACGAGTGGTTTAGCATTTTCAAAAGTTGGTTGTTCTTTCGTAGACTTGCCATTAAGGTTTTTGTAGTTGAATAACAACGGTGGTTTTTCAAGCCATTGGTCCTGGTTAAAATCCTGGGAGGAACTATGACTTATATTATGTTTTTATTTTTATTTGGTTTGGTTGCTGGGTTAGTTGCAGTAGCTTCAAACCCTTCTCCTTATTTTGCTGCTCTAGGGCTGGTTATGGTGGCTGGAGTAGGTTGTGGTGTTTTAATTGGTCACGGGGGCCCTTTTTTATCTTTGATTTTGTTTTTAATTTATTTAGGGGGGATGTTGGTTGTTTTTGCATATTCTGCTGCTTTAGCAGCTGAGCCATACCCTGAAAGTTGGGGGAATCGTGCTGTTGTAGTGTATGCAGCTTTTTATTTTGCAGGTATTTTACTGGCTTCTATGTTTTTTTGAGGGGGGTGATATGAGTGCTCTTGGGCGTCTGTGGATGAGTTTTCTGAAGTTGCTATGTTTCGGGGGGATGTGGGGGGGGTTGGACTAATGTACTTGTCGGGGGGCGGAATACTAGTAGTAGGGGCTTGAGTTTTGTTGTTAACATTGTTTGTGGTACTGGAGTTAACACGCGGACTGAGTCGTGGGGCTCTTCGAGCTGTTTAAAGGAAAAGTATTAGGGTTATGAGTGTTAGTGTTAAAAAGAATAGGGAGAGGTAGGTTTTAATGAGGCCGTGTTGGATGTTGCTGGTGATTGTAATTATAGGCATATTGAGGGAGAAAACAGCTTTAGGGCCAGTTTTTTCTAATCATGTTTGATCAACTGTTTGGCTAGCGATGGTTTGTCCTATGATAAGATTTAATTTAGGGACAAGGCGGTGGATGATAGCGGGGAAAAATCCTAGTATGTTAGAAAAGTGGTGGATACTTAAGACAGGAGTTGGTTTGTATTGTTTACTTGTCAGAATAGCAAGTTCGAATGCTAGGGCTAAGCCGATTGTTGTTACTGTTAAGGCTATAAGTTTAATATAGGGGGGTATAGATATAGTTGGTGTATTAAAAGGGAGGGAGCTGGAAATAATTAGTAGCCCAGCCATGATGCTTCCTCAGGCCAGTCGTTTAATAGGGTTAATAACGGCTGAGTTATTTTCGTTAATGGGGGGGAGGGGGTTAAATCGTGGGTGGCTTATAGAAACAAAAAAAACAACCCGTAGACTATAGACAGCAGTGAAAGAGGTGGCTAAAAGAGTTAGGACCAGGGCCCAGGCGTTTAGGTAAGAGGTATTTAGGGCTTCAATGATAGCATCTTTCGAAAAAAACCCTGCTAAAAATGGGGTGCCTGTGAGGGCTAAACTTCCGAGAGTTAAGCAAGAAGAGGTGAAAGGTACAAGGTGGTGTATTCCTCCTATTTTTCGGATGTCTTGTTCGTCATTTAAAGCATGAATAATTGAACCGGAGCATAGGAAAAGTATTGCTTTAAAGAATGCATGTGTGCAGATGTGAAAGAAAGCCAGTTGTGGCTGGTTTAAGCCGATTGTGACCATCATCAAGCCTAATTGACTGGAGGTTGAAAAAGCTACAATTTTTTTGATATCGTTTTGTGTTAACGCGCAGGTTGCGGTAAATATTGTTGTGAGAGCGCCCAAGCAAAGGCAGGTGGTTAATGCAAAAGAATTATTTTCTAAGAGAGGGCTTATTCGGACTAGCAGGAAAATACCGGCAACAACCATGGTGCTTGAATGTAGTAGGGCAGATACCGGCGTAGGGCCCTCTATGGCTGAGGGAAGTCAAGGGTGAAGCCCAAATTGGGCAGACTTGCCGGCGGCGGCAAGGATCAGCCCTAGTAAAGGTAACGTTATATTTAAGTCTGTGGTAGTTGAGAATATTTGTTGTATCTCTCAAGAGTTAAGGTTGGTAGCAAATCATGCTATAGAAAAGATTAGGCCAATATCTCCGATGCGGTTGTAGATCACAGCTTGTAAAGCAGCAGTGTTTGCATCCGCTCGGGCGGATCATCAGCCAATTAGTAGGAAAGATATAATTCCGACCCCTTCTCAGCCGATAAAAAGTTGAAATATGTTATTTGCTGTAACTAGAATAATTATGGCAATCAAGAATACTAGAAGATATTTAAAAAATCGGTTTATAAACGGATCTGAGTGCATATATCAGGAGGAAAATTCTATAATAGATCATGTGACATAAAGGGCTACGGGGGTAAAAACAATTGAGTAATAGTCAAATTTAAAACTAATGTTGATGTCAAAAGTAAGGGTATTGGTTCAGTTTCATGAGGTGATAATTGTTTCTGCGCCTTCAGTTATGAATAAAAATACTGGAAAGAGACTTGTAAAGAAAGCAAGTTTAATAGCTGTTTTAGTTTGAGCTATGGCTCAGTTTTGGCTGTAGGCGCTTGGGGTGAGAGTTGAAAAAATGGGATAAAGTAAAAGTATAAAAATAACTAATAGACTTGTTGACATTATGACAGGTGTGGGGTGCATAGCTACTACTTGGAGTTGCACCAAGAGTTTTTGGTTCCTAAGACCAACGGATGAGCTATTATCCTTTAGAAGCTTAAGGGAGCCTCGGATTCCAACCGGGGGGATGAGGATTAGCAGTCTTCATTGCTGGCAAGCCTCTCTCGGTGAATAAAGGGGGTTTAACCCTTATTTTTGGAATCACAATCTAACGTTTTAATTAAACTATATTTACAAAAAGTCCACCCTCAGATTAATTCGGGTTTAAGAATTAAAAGGGCCAAAGGGGTTAAATGTAGAGTTAAGAGGAGATGTTCTCGCGAGTGTGTGGGCTCAAGGGTTAAAATGTGGGCGGGGACAGGGCCGCGCTGTGTTGTAAGAAATATGTAAAGGGAGTAGGCGGCAGTAATTAATGTGCCGATGCCGGTTAATGCGATAGACCATCAGGATCAATTAAACAGAGAAGTGATAATTATTAGTTCCCCTATCAGGTTTGGGAGGGGGGGAAGTGCGAGATTAGCTAAGCTGGCAATAAACCATCAAGCTGTCATTAAGGGGAGGAGTATTTGTAGGCCTCGGGCCAATAATATAGTTCGGCTGTGGGTGCGTTCGTAGTTGGTGTTAGCTAAGCAAAAAAGTGCGGAGGAAGTTAAACCATGAGCGATTATCAGAATTAGGGCTCCGGAAAAACCTCAGGGGGTTTGAATTAAGATACCACCTGCAACTAGACCTATGTGGCTTACAGAGGAGTAAGCAATAAGGGACTTAAGGTCTGTCTGACGCAGACAGATAGACCCTGTTATGATAATGCCTCATAGGGCTAAAATAATAAAGGGGTAACTTATTTCTTTTGTTAGGGGCTCGATCAAAGTTATAATTCGAATTATGCCGTAACCTCCAAGCTTAAGTAAGACGGCGGCGAGCACCATAGAGCCAGCGACAGGTGCTTCAACATGGGCTTTTGGAAGTCAAAGATGAACCCCATATAAAGGTATCTTTACTAAAAAAGCTAAAAGACAGCCCACCCATCATAGTTTATCTGCATAAGTTATGAGAGGGGAGGTGTTGGAGTATTGAAGGGTGAGAAGAGAGAGGGTTCCAATATTATTTTGGAGTACAAGAAGTGCAACAAGAAGAGGGAGGGAACCTGCCAGGGTATAAAATAAAAAGTATGTGCCAGCATTAAGTCGTTCTGTTTGATTCCCTCAGCGGGTAATAATAATCAGAGTTGGAATCAGAGTAGCCTCAAATATTACGTAAAACATGATGATTTCTGTGGCGCTGAAAGCCAGTACAAGAAAGATTTGGAGGGATGTCAACAGGGTAATATACATTCGTTGGCGATTTTTTGGCTCTAACCGGGCATGATTTTGACTGGCTAAAATCATTAGGGGGAGTAATCAACAAGTGAGAACAAGAAGCGGTGTGGATAAAGGGTCTGTTGCCATAAAAAGACCGAGAGAGGTCCATCCGGCTTCTATTGAAGTTTTAAGCAGGGTAAGGCTAAATAAAGCGATGGTAAAGCTGTGAGTTAAGGTTGTGGTTCAAAGTCATTTAAAACTGACGAACCAGATAGTGGGAATTAGCATTATAGTTGGGAGAAGAATTTTTAGCATTGTAAGAGGTTAAGGCTTTGTAGGCGGTCCGTACCATGGGTGCGGGCAGTCGCAACTAGGAGTGCCAGACCAGCGCTTGCTTCACAAGCTGAGAATGCTAAAAGAAGCATAGGGGATGCTGAGAAATTAGTTGTGTTAAATTGTAAGGTTCAAACTGAAAGGGCAACGAAAAGGGAAAGTATTATACCCTCCAGGCAAAGTAGAGCTGATAGAAGATGTGATCGATGAAATACTAGGCCTGTTAAGCCTAAAATAAATGCGGAGGAAAAAGCGAAATGGACAGGGGTCATTAGGCAGTCATGGACTTTAACCATGAGTTTTTGAGTCGAAATCAAGAGTTTTACTTAAACTAAAAACCTATTCAGCCCATTCTAACCCTCCTTGTGCTCATTCATAAATTAGTCCGAGGGTTAATAAAATTAAAATGGTAAGGGCTCAGGTCAAGGTGTGGACTGGTGAGGACAGTTGGTCCCCTCAAGGTAGGGGAAGTAAAAGAGCAATTTCTAGGTCGAAAAGTAAGAAGAGAATAGCGACGAGAAAAAATCGTAGTGAAAAAGGTAGACGGGCTGTGCCTAGCGGGTCGAACCCACACTCATATGGTGATAGCTTTTCGTTGTCTGGTTTCATTAAAGGGAGTCAAAAAGCAATAATAGCTAAAATGGCGGTTAGTGCGAGGGCGATAGTAGTAGTTGCAATAACTAAATTCATTATCTTTCCTTGGATTTTGACCAAGACCGGGTGATTGGAAGTCACTTATACTAATTTTCATACTAGAAAGATTATGAGCCTCATCAGTAAATGGAGATGTAAAGGAAAAGTCAAACTACGTCGACAAAATGTCAGTATCAAGCAGCAGCTTCAAACCCGAAGTGGTGGGATGATGTAAAATGATAGCGGATTTGGCGTAGTAGGCATACAATTAAAAATGAAGACCCGATGATTACATGTAAACCATGGAAGCCGGTGGCAACAAAAAATGTTGACCCATAAACGCCGTCTGCAATTGTAAAGGGGGCTTCATAATATTCTATGGCTTGTAAAGTGGTGAAATAAAGGCCTAAGAGGATGGTGAGTGCGAGAGCTTGAATTGCTTGTTTTCGTTCACCTTCTATGATGCTATGGTGGGCTCAAGTAACTGTTACTCCAGAGGCAAGTAAAACGGCTGTATTTAAGAGGGGCACCTCAAAGGGATTTAAGGGGGCGATCCCGGTTGGGGGTCAGTAGCCGCCAAGTTCTGGGGTAGGGGCTAGGCTGGAGTGATAAAAAGCTCAGAAAAAGCCAATAAAGAAAAAAACTTCAGAAGTAATAAATAAAATTATTCCGTAACGTAAGCCTTTCTGTACTGGGGATGTGTGATGTCCTTGAAAAGTGCTTTCTCGGATAATATCTCGTCATCATTGAGAGGCTGTTAGAATTAAAAGTACAAGTCCTAGAATTATTAATACTGGGGAGTTGAAGTGGAATCAGATTGCAAGGCCAGATGTTATTAACAAGGCAGCAACTGCTCCTGTTAAGGGCCAGGGGCTCGGGTCAACTATATGATATGGGTGTGTTTGATGGGCCATTAGACGTTTTCTTGGAGGTATAGGCTTAATAGAAGAACGAAGACGTAGGCTTGAATCATAGCTACGGCGACCTCTAAAAGCGTTAAAAGAAATAGTACGAGTGCTGTTAAGATCGCAACTGATGGTATTAAGGGTAATAGGACCATGGCAGCTGTGGCGATGAGTTGAATTAAAAGATGACCAGCTGTGAGGTTGGCAGTTAATCGTACCCCCAAGGCCAGAGGTCGAATAAATAGGCTGATTGTTTCAATAATAACCAAGACCGGGATTAAGAGGGTGGGGGTCCCTTCTGGTAAAAGGTGTCCTAAAGCTTGGGTTGGTTGATTCCGTATGCCAACAATAACAGTAGCGAGCCATAGAGGCACTGCAAAGCCTAAGTTTAAGGATAATTGTGTAGTAGGGGTAAACGTGTAGGGTAGTAGGCCCAGTAAATTTACTGTCATCAGGAAAACTATTAAGGAGGTTAGAATAAGGGCCCATTTGTATCCGGCAGGGTTTATAGGTAAAAAAATTTGTCGCATAAATTGATGTATAAGCCAATTTTGAAGGGTTAATAAGCGATTATTAAGTCATCGAGATGATGGGGAGGGGTATAAAACTCAAGGGATTAAAATAGCGATTCCTATGAGGGGAATGCCTAACAGTGAGGGGCTTGCAAATTGGTCAAAGAAGCTTAATGTCATGGTCAGTGTCAGGGTGTAGTTTTAGGGGATGTCGTGCTTTGTTGTGTGGGGTCATTTGGGTAAGTGTGGGATAAGATTTTTGAAGGAACGACAGTTAGTAAGATAAATCAGGAAAATACTAAAATGGCAAATCAAGGGGCGGGGTTTAATTGTGGCATATCGTTAAGGGTGGTTGGCAGTCACCAATGTTCAGCTTAAAAGGCTGACGCTTCATGCCGCTTTAGCTTCTTAGCGAGGCATCTTCAAGTATTAAAGTAGACCAGTCTTGGAAATGTTTTAAAGGTACTGCTTCAACTACGACAGGTATGAAACTATGATTTGCCCCACAGATTTCGGAACATTGACCGTAAAAAATGCCCGGTCGGGAGGCTGAAAGAGCTGTTTGGTTTAGGCGACCTGGGACTGCGTCCAATTTAATGCCTAAAGAAGGAACAGCTCAAGAATGAATCACGTCGTCAGCAGTAATTAGTATTCGTATTTGAGCCCCTAATGGGACCACTATTCGATGGTCTGTCTCTAAAAGACGAAATTGCCCGGGGGTTAAATCTTGTGTGGGGACTATATAGGAGTTAAAAGTCAGGTTGTTGCAGTCGGAGTATTCGTAGCTTCAATACCATTGGTGCCCTAATGCTTTAACGGTTATGTATGGGTTATTTACTTCATCTATTAAATAAAGGATTTTTAAGGAAGGAAGGGCAATTAAAATAAGAATGATTGCGGGGAGAACTGTTCAGATAACTTCAATTTCTTGAGAATCTAAAATATTTTTATTAGTCAATTTAGTGGTCACCGTGGCTACAATAACATATAAGACCAAAGTGCTAATTAAAAAAACGATTATTAGAGCATGGTCGTGAAAATAGAGTAGTTCTTCCATGATAGGGGAAGTTGCATCTTGAAAACCTAGCTGAGAGGAGTAAGCCATTAAGCAAGATACGTGAGAATTTAACTCACGATTCTGCCCTGACAAAGCAGTGTTATGGGGATTTAACTAGTATCTTATTGAAGAAAGTGACAGAGTGGTTACGTGGCTGGCTTGAAATCAGTATATGGGGGTTCGACTCCTCCCTTTCTCGTTAGTTTGTTTGAACTTGAACAAAAGCAGGCTCTTCAAATGTGTGGTACGGGGGCGGGCAGCCGTGAAGTCATTCTGCATTTGTAGAGGTTATTTCTACGGATGACACTTCTCGTTTAGCAGCAAAAGCTTCTCATAAGATAAATAGGAACATAATTACCGCCACTAAAGAAATAAGGGAGCCAATTGATGATACTGTATTTCACAGTGTATAAGCGTCTGGGTAGTCAGAGTACCGTCGAGGTATCCCGGCTAGGCCAAGAAAGTGTTGAGGGAAAAAAGTAAGATTTACTCCAACGAATATTACCCCGAAGTGAGCTTTGGTTCATGTGCTGTGTAGTGTGTAGCCTGAGAATAGGGGGAATCAATGTACGAAGGCCCCTATGATCGCGAATACTGCGCCTATGGATAGTACATAGTGGAAATGTGCTACTACATAGTATGTGTCGTGTAAAACAATATCTAGGGAAGAGTTTGCTAGGACGATACCTGTAAGTCCTCCTACGGTGAAAAGAAAAATAAAACCGAGGGCCCATAAAAGAGGGGTTTCCCACTTGATAGCCCCGCCATGAAGGGTTGCGAGTCAGCTGAAGACTTTTACGCCGGTTGGGATGGCGATGATTATTGTAGCGGAAGTGAAATATGCTCGGGTGTCCACATCTATGCCCACTGTAAATATGTGGTGGGCTCAGACAATAAAACCGAGAAGGCCAATTGCCATTATAGCCCACACTATGCCTATATAGCCGAAAGGTTCTTTTTTACCCGAGTAGTGAGTGACAATGTGGGAAATTATGCCGAATCCTGGTAAAATTAGAATATATACTTCTGGGTGCCCGAAAAATCAGAATAAGTGTTGATAAAGAATGGGATCTCCTCCACCCGCCGGGTCAAAGAATGAGGTGTTTAGGTTTCGGTCTGTTAAAAGTATTGTGATTCCAGCAGCTAAGACGGGGAGTGATAAAAGAAGGAGTACGGTTGTAATTAAAATAGCCCAGACAAATAAGGGTGTTTGGTACTGAGAAATTGCAGGGGGTTTCATATTCATAATTGTTGTAATGAAATTAATGGAGCCTAAAATAGAAGAGACCCCGGCTAAATGCAATGAAAAGATTGTTAAATCTACAGATGCTCCAGCATGGGCCAGATTGCCAGCTAGGGGAGGATAAACCGTTCAACCTGTCCCGGCCCCGGCTTCGACAGCGGAAGAGGCCAGAAGGAGCAAAAAAGAGGGAGGAAGAAGTCAAAAGCTTATATTATTCATTCGAGGAAATGCTATGTCGGGAGCACCAATTATAAGGGGGATTAGTCAATTCCCAAAACCCCCAATCATGATGGGTATAACTATAAAAAAAATTATTACGAAGGCATGCGCTGTAACGATTACATTGTAAATTTGGTCGTCGCCAAGTAATGCCCCTGGTTGGCTTAATTCTGCTCGAATAAGCAGGCTCAGAGCTGTGCCGACTATTCCGGCTCAAGCACCGAATACTAGATAAAGGGTGCCAATATCTTTATGGTTGGTTGAAAAAAGTCAACGTGTGATTGCCACAGGTAGGATGGCTGAATTTTAAGCGGTGGATTGTAGCCCCACGCATAGAGGTTTAATTCCTCTTCCTATCAAGCCTTGAGGTGTTTTACACATTAGATTGCAAATCTTAAGTAGCAGGTTAACGCCCGCCGGGGCTTTCCCCCGCCTTTTTCCCGGTAGGCGGGGGAAAGTTAGATGGATGCTCGCTGGTTTGAGCGCTTAGCTGTTAACTAAGAATTTGTAGGATCGAGGCTTACCCATCTAGAGAGGCTTTAGCTTAATTAAAGTGTCTGTTTTGCATATAGAAGATGTGAGTTAATGTCTTGCAAGCCTTATCAGGGACTAAGGGGTTTTCACCCTTGCTTAAGGCTTTGAAGGCCCTTGGTCTATAGTTAGCCTAAGTCTCTTAGGAGCAAATAAGTGCTATAATTGAAGGGGTGATAGGCAAGAGTAGAATGGAGAGGCAAGCAGATATTGCTAGGGGAAAAGATATATGGCTAGGATAAATTCGTCAGGGTGTTGTGCCGGAGGAGTTGTTGAGAGCCAAAGTTAAGGTAAGGGCGTAAGAGAGGCGTAAATAAAAGTAAAGGCTTAGTAGGGCAGTAAGGGCCATTAATGTGGCTGTTGGTGCAAGGTTTTGTTTGGTTAATTCTTGGAGGATAAGTCATTTAGGAATGAAGCCTGTGAGAGGGGGGAGCCCCCCTAGAGATAGCAAGATAAGGGGGACAAGGGCAGTAATGGCTGGGGCCTTTGATCAGGAGATGGAGAGTGAATTAATGTTAGTGGCTTTATTTAGTTTAAACACTAAAAAAGTTGTAGAGGTTATGATGAGATAAAGTGCTAGGGTTAAGAGGGCTAGAGTGGGGGAAAATTGAGTTACAGCAACTATTCAGCCTAGGTGGGCGATGGAAGAGTAAGCTAAAATTTTTCGGAGCTGTGTTTGGTTTAAGCCTCCCCAACCCCCCACCAAAGTAGATAGCACACCTAGTACAATTAAAATTGAAGAACTAGCTGTGTTAATTTGCAGCAGTAAGGCTAAAGGAGCTAGTTTTTGTCAGGTTGAAAGGATTAGTCCTACAGTAAGATTTAAACCTTGAAGGACTTCGGGGAGCCAAGAATGCACAGGGGCTAAACCAAGTTTCAGTGCGAGAGCTAAAATAATGAGGGTAACTGGGAGTGGGTGCGTTATTTCTTGAATATTTCATTGCCCTGTCAATCAGGCATTAGTAGTACTAGCAAATAGAAGTATAGCGGCTGCAGTGGCTTGTGTAAGGAAGTATTTTGTAGTGGCTTCAATGGCTCGTGGGTGGTGATGTTGTGCTATTAAAGGTAAAATAGCCATAGTATTAATTTCTAGGCCCATTCAGGCGAGGAGTCAATGAGAACTAGAAAAGGTGAGGGTTGTTCCTAGGCCAAGGCCTAGTAGTAGGAAGGTTATAATGTAAGGGCTCATTAGCAAAGGAAGGGTTTTAACCTGCATTCTTGGGGTATGGGCCCAAAAGCTTAATTAGCTGACTTTACTAGGAAGTGGTGTAGAGGAAGCACTAAGAGTTTTGATCTCTTTAGGTGGGGTTCAAGTCCCCTCTTTCTAAGGGGCCAGGGGGACTTTAACCTCCATAATTCACTACATCAAAGTGGTCCTTTACTTCAGGCACAGCCCCAGTATTAAAGTTGGGGCGGTAGTCCGGTAAGTGCAATTGGGAGGGCTAAGTGTCAAACTACTAGTGCAAGGGTAAGGGGTAGAAAATTTTTTCAAATAAGGTGTATTAGCTGGTCGTATCGAAATCGGGGGTATGAAGCCCGTACCCACAGAAATAAAATTGATAGTAAAGCTGCTTTAGTTATAAGGTTAATGGAAGTGATTTCTGGTATTGTAGGAATGTGGGATGCTCCAAAAAATAAAACAGCGGAAAGGGTGTTTATTAATAAAATATTGGCGTATTCTGCCAGGAAGAAAAAGGCAAAAGGACCCCCGGCGTATTCTACATTAAACCCTGAGACTAGTTCAGATTCCCCCTCTGTTAGGTCGAAAGGTGCACGATTAGTCTCTGCCAGCGTGGAGATGAATCATATTGCGGCTAAGGGTCAAGTAGGGCAGATAAGTCAAATGCTTTCTTGGGCAGTATTAAAAGTTTGTAGAGTAAAATTACCTACAAGAATAACAGTGCATAATAGGATTAATCCTAGACTCACTTCGTATGAAATTGTTTGTGCAACAGCTCGGAGTGCCCCAATTAGTGCGTATTTTGAATTTGAAGCCCAACCTGAGCCAAGTGTTGAGTAAACTGCTAAGCTTGAGAGAGCAAGAATAAATAAAACACCGAGGTTTAAGTCTAGAATAGGGTGCGGTATGGGTATAGGGGCTCAAAGGGTGAGGGCCAGGGTTAGGGCTAGTATGGGTATTAAAATAAAAAGAGTGGGGGAGGAAGTTGATGGTCGAATAGGTTCCTTGATGAATAGTTTAACCCCATCTGCGATTGGCTGAAGGAGGCCGTAAGGGCCTACAATATTTGGCCCTTTTCGTAGCTGTATATAGCCAAGTACTTTGCGTTCTACTAGTGTTAAGAATGCAACGGCTAAAAGAACGGGGATAATAAAAGCAAGAGGGTTAATAATATGCGTGATGAGTACTGAGGTCATAGTTAAGGAGAGGATTTGAACCTCTGTGGAAAGGGCTTAGGTCTTTTGCAGTATCCGGGCTCTGCCACCTTAACGTGTCGTTATCTTAGACGGGGGAGGGGGGTTATGCCCTTTTATCCAGTTTAGTTGTTTTCACTGGGTTAGGGTGGGGCATACTTTTGCATGGGCCCCCTCTTTTCGGTCCTTTCGTACAAGAAAAGAGTGTTACATAGATAGAAACTGACCTGGATTGCTCCGGTCTGAACTCAGATCACGTAGGACTTTAATCGTTGAACAAACGAACCCTTAATAGCGGCTGCACCATTAGGATGTCCTGATCCAACATCGAGGTCGTAAACCCCCTTGTCGATATGGGCTCTCAAAGAGGATTGCGCTGTTATCCCTAGGGTAACTCGGTCCGTTAATCGGCAATAGCCGGATCTTAAGGTCAGAAGTTCTGTTTATTAGAGCTGTGGCTCTTAGTTGTAAGAAAAGTATTCTCGCTCCACATGGGGGTTTTTTGTTTCCCCGCGGTCGCCCCAACCAAAGACATTAGGGCAGGGGTTATTTTGTTTTAGTCCTGGTAATGGGGGTGTTTAACAAGGTCTGCTTTCGTGTCTAAAGCTCCATAGGGTCTTCTCGTCTTATGGTTTTATCCCCGCTTCTGCACGGGGAGATCAATTTCATTGACTAGAAAAAGGAGACAGCTTAGCCCTCGTTATGCCATTCATACGGGTCTTCATTTAAAAGACAAGTGATTGCGCTACCTTTGCACGGTCAGAGTACCGCGGCCGTTAAACATTTTATGTCACAGGGCAGGCGAGACCTCTTATTCTTCAATTTTGCAAGAGGCGATGTTTTTGGTAAACAGGCGAGGCTTTATGTGTTTGCCGAGTTCCTTCTTTTTCTTTTAGTCTTTCCTAGGTCGCACGCCGGTGTAGGTTTAACGGTATATAATTGTTGGGTTTTCTTGTTATTTTTTTTGTTTTACATTTCCTTCTTTTAGGGCCGATTAATGTTCGGTGGGGGGTCCGTTCCGATTTACAGGGATGCTTGGAGAGAAACTAAATTCTCTTATTACTCATATTAGCATAGTCACCCTCATGTACTGCATGAGGTGGCTTAGTAAGTTTTAAAGGGTTAAAAAATAGTTATCAGGATATTAGGTTAACAATTATGTATTTGAGCTTTAACGCTTTCTATTCAGATGGCTGCCTTTAGGCCAACTAGAATACTTTACCTTAATAGTTGTGATCTTTACCCATTTATAAAAGTTGTGTCTTTTTCAAAAGAGCTGTACCTCTTTTGACTAACTCTGTTGATTTCTTTATATCAGGCTGTGGTAAGTTAGTTGAAGAAAGAATTCAACAGGCTGAACTCCTATTCAGTTCCTAGGCAACCAGCTATCACTAAGTTCGATAGGTTTATCACCTCTACTCAAAGTTCTTCCCACTCTTTTGCCACAGAGACGGGTTGGCCCTATATTTAGGCTGTCTTGGAGTAGCTCACTTAGTTTCGGGGGGCCAAACTAAAGTGCTCTGTGCTTGGGGCTTCTGGCTAAATCATGATGCAAAAGGTACAAGATTTAATCTTTGCTTTTTTTTACTTTACTGGGTTATTTCATTTCTCTTTCAGCGTTCCCTTGCGGTACTTTTTCTGTTGCTTCGTTGGACCTTTTCTGTCGCCCGTACTTAGGAGGGAAAATGGTTTGTTAATTGGTGCATACGTTTATTTGGGGTTAATTCATAAGAACTATTTGTATTTAATTAGTTGAGCTAGCTATAAGGTGTCAGGGCAATCCGAGTTGCATGGATGTTTTCTCAGTGTAAGGGAGATGCTTTACTAGTTTAGCTATGCCCTGAGTTTTCCAAGTGCACCTTCCGGTACACTTACCGTGTTACGACTTGCCTCCCCTTTGTGTTTTGTTCTTTTTAGTTAGTGTTAAAATTTTTAAATTCGGGGAGAGTGACGGGCGGTGTGTGCGCGCTTTAGGGCCAATTTCAGTAAAGCACTCTATTCTTTACTTACTACTAAATCCTCCTTCAAGTAACATTTTCATTTTACTATCCGTGTGCCCTGGGTCAGGGAATGTAGCCCATTTCTTCCCCTCTCATAAGCTACACCTCGACCTGACGTTTTGGGCTGTGCCAATTTTGCTTACTGCGTGTCCTTTACAGGGTAGGCTGACGACGGCGGTATATAGGCGGGAATAACAAGAGAGGGTGAGGTTGAACGGGGGTCATCGGTTCCAGAACAGGCTCCTCTAGGGGGGTTTTAAGCACCGCCAAGTCCTTTGGGTTTTAAGCTTATGCTCGTAGTCCCCTGGCGGATAGAATGGGTTTTCTCCTATCTGTATTTATGGCTAGGCATAGTGGGGTATCTAATCCCAGTTTGTGCCCTAGCTTTCGTGGCTTCAGATGTTATAGGGCCACTTTCGTGGCTGGGTTTCTTGTTTTCGGTAGCTTTAAACAACTTTGAAAAAATTTAGCCCTAGTTTAAAAATTGCCTTAACCACGCTTTACGCCGCTACCCCTCAACTTGGGCCTCTCGTATAACCGCGGTAGCTGGCACGAGTTTTACCGGCCCTCTTAGCCTTGACTAAGTCAAGTTTTCACTTATGGCTTAATATTTATCACTGCTGAGTTCCCGTGGGGGTGTGGCTAAGCAAGGTGTTATGGGCTGACAAAAGTAGAGCCTGATACCAGCTCCTTGTCCCCGGGTGGGGGACTTTTGGGCATTCTCACAGGGGTGCGGATACTTGCATGTGTAAGTTTAGCTAGAGTTGAGGGTAAAGCCAGGACCAAACTTTTGTGCTTGCGGAGCTTTTTATGGCCCATCTTAACATCTTCAGAGTTATGCTTTAATTAAGCTACGTTAGC